GTATTTATTTATATATATATTAATAAATATATATATATATGTTATGTTGTTGTTGTTGTTATAGGTGTGTTGTATTTGTCTGTTTAGTGTGTGTATTTGTTGGGTTATGTGGGGTGGAATTATTTAATGAGGGCAGTTTTTTTTTCTTTTTTTGTAGTATTTAGTGTGTGTGTGTGTGTGTGTTGCTTGTTTTCTCTGTATCGTTTATGCTTAGATGTCCATATGGTGCAGATAAAATTATATATGTAGTGTTTTTGGTGTAACGTTTTTGGTAGAAACTTGTTGTTTAATGTGTATAAACATATAAAATATGCAGGGTCTAAAATGACTAATTATATAATTGTTAAATCTGTAGATAACAGGGTGGTTTACAAAAATACAATTATATAATTAGTTAACCTAGTAGTATTAAGGAAGGTGCGTTTATAATTGTATAAATTATATTCAATTTTTCTATTTGTATAAAATTAACTGGTTTATTATTTATACAGAAATAAGGTTTTATATTACTTTTATTAAAATTTCCTTTGTGTTTATAGATTTTATTATTTGAGAATAAAGTGTAATAATTTTTTTTTGAGCTTATTGAGATTTTATCCGTAAAATGTAGAAAATTTGTTGTATGCTGTAATTTTAGTTGTCCTATATGTTTTGATATAGGTAATTTAGGTTGATGTTTGAAATTAAAGGAATCTACGTCTGAGTAGACTGAAGGATTTATAGGGTTTGATTTTATTGGGTATGTGATTAATCTAATATAAGAAAGCATTATAGTAATTATTGTTAATATACGAGCGTTATATGTTATTTTACCTTTTCTTAATATTTTGCCATACATTGAATTTAGTAGGTGTTTGGAGGGGGAAGGATGTGAATACTTAGTATTATATATATGTAATATGAAATCCAAGAAAAGATGAGAGGAGAAAGGTGTTTTATAGGTATATAACACTTTAATAATATATCCTATATTTTTCAATAAATTAAATTCTTTTGTTGTAATGTGTATATTAATGTATTTATTTATATATATAAAACGGGAGAAATTAGGAGGATATAAAGTACAAACTATTATCTTTGATTCTTTTTTTGAGTTTTTAGTAGATATAGGTAGCTTGTTTAGTAAAGCGAAAGGGTATAATGAATTAATATCAAGGGAGTAAACTCGTTTACATTGAGGCTGATTTATAGAAGTTGTAGAACTAAACTCTAAAGGTATTTGTTCTAAGTAGAGCTTTCTCCTTAAATAATTATTAGGTGAAATTTTGTTTAATATTTTAACCGATAAATGTGGTAATGTATTTTTTATATTTTTGATTTTATATATTTTATTTGTATTAGAATTAAATGCGTGGGGAATGTATTGGTTGGTAGAATTCATATTTTATTATAAATGATTGGACATCCAAGTTGTATTGATTACTTAAAGTATTTATCCTTTCTATTATTAAATTAATAAAATTTTTATTAATAAGGATTTTATTAAATATCTTTTTAGAAATAAGGGTGTAGTAGCTATTATTTATTATTAAAAAAGATTTACCTGCTAAAAAATACTGTGAATAGTGTGTGTGTGTGTGTGTGATTTTTTTTATGTTATTAAAACTTGGTTTTTTTGTAAAAATGAAGAAGATTGATACAGTATTATTTCCTTTTATTGTTTTTATTTTCATTTTTTTATGTATTTATTTATATATTGTTGTTGTTATAAATATATAATTGTTGAACTTTAATATTAATTTTATATGAAGTCAAATTAAATTTAAATATTATTGTAACAAAATAACTAATTCCTTTCGTACTAAAGTTTAATAAAAGTTCTTTATTGTAGATAGAAACCTTCCTGTCTTACGACGGAATGAACTCAAATCATGTATGATTTTAACGGTCGAACAGACCGACCCTTGAGAGCTGCTACACCCTCAGGATATCACAATTCAACATCGAGGTGGCAAACATCATCATCGATATGAACTCTTTGATAATATTACCCTGTTATCCCTACGGTAACTTTTTTCATGGTCGTTGAATTTTGAAATTAATTCAACGGGTCATTATATCCTACATAATAGTAACTGATTAACTTGTTTGTATACAGTAAGGCAATTAATATTACTATTATACCTTTAGATTTCCTCTGATACTGTTTTAGAGGTGGTCGCCCCAACCAAACTAACTAGCTTACAGTTTGTTTTTATTATATTTTTATTAAAGATTTTTTCTATAAGCTTATAGTAAAGCTCGAAAGGGTCTTTTCGTCTTACAATTTTGTTAACAGCATCTTCACTGTTTTTTCAAATTAATTGAACTTTCTTCTTGAGACAGTTAAAGATTCGTGTAACCATTCATTCCAGTCACCAATTAAATGACGAGTGATTATGCTACTTTATCACGGTCAGAGTTACCGCGGCTATTTAATTGTTTTTATGTAATTATTGACAACCATTGAGCAGGTTTCACCTTACATATGTATAGTAAGGCTATGTTTTTGGTAAACAGCCGATCTTTTAGTTAAATAATTATTAATCTTGCCGAGTTCCTTAAGAAGAATTAATTCTTTTTTTATTCCTCATGGTTTGAAAGTACGATTATGTTTAACTACTGTTTTCTCGAATTTCATTTTAGTTAGTTAACCTATATTTTTTATGGGTCGTATAAATTTCAAAACCTTGGAATTTTTTATTATTCATGCTTACATTATTTCCACTATTTTTATAGTCTATTCTACTACTAATTCCAAAGTTTAAGATTTTTTAGTCACCTTAATTTTTAGCAAATATATTCTTAAAAACTGCTATTACGCACTGGTTGGTAGATGGCTGCTTCCAAGCCTACTGAGTTTGTATTTTTACTTTTTGTTGTGATGCACTTATTTTATTGGTGTCTTTAACTTTTGGTTTGAGTTGTTTCTCTTTTGACCATTAATCTTATCATTAATAGTCTGGTAAAATATATTTATTTATATATCATTTATAATTTTATAAATATATAAATTTTAAATATTTCTCTTATAAGAGTTTCGTAGAAAACCAGCTATTTCTAAGTTCGGTTAGTATTTCACCTCTATTCTAAGATCATCCAAAACTTTTGCAACAGTTATTGGTTCACACTATATGTTGTCCTAGAATAAATCACTTAGTTTCGGGAGTACTTGATTTTATATTATTATAATATGCTATATTACTAATTAAGTATTTTCTAGTAAGCCCATTATACAAAAGGTACGTTGAATTACAACAGAAAATTTGGAGGATTAATAATAAATGAATGATTTTCCTTCACAGTACTATCATTATTAGTCACATTTAGAATCACTTAGATTTTAACAAATCTAATTATTATTGTTTGTGTATGTAAGTTCGTTCGCCACTACTATTACTTCTTTATTAGTTTAAATAAGATGTTTCTTTTTATTTAATTAAAACATTTTTGTAACCAAACTATTAATTTAAATTTCTTGTTAATAATTTCCTAGAAGGTGGAATTATAAATGTGCTTAATTTTTATCCTTCAAATGTTAAAGGTTTATTGGATCTTGTGGGCGCAAA